CAAATACAGTATCAGGAAGTACCGTTTGTGGAACCTCAATATCTACGGGCTTATTAGCTAAATGGCAATTGGCACATACAATACGCCCAGTCGCTTCTCGTGGATTTTCATAACCCTGCTGTGCAAAAATGGGATATGCATTTGAAATATATGTCCGAGTTATTATATATATCATGAGCGATACGGAAATGGATCGAGTAATCTGTTCCTTTGTCCAAGAAAAGGTATTTCTAGTTTGCATGGTCCAATCATTGAGTCCCGAATTTCTACAATAAATTGGGTAGGTTGCTAGTATAGTTCCCTATCCACGATTTTGCTATGTACTGAAATAAGTTTACTAGAATATAGTAGAAATCCTCTGGAGAAATATAAAGAGTAATTACAATTTTGAACGCTTCACTTTGTTTATGTACAAAGTATGTACAAAGATTATATTTGGATTAATATTAGCGGATCATTTTTCAATCATTCATTGAATGATAAATCACTACGAGTGATGGAGATACACGATTTAAATAACGGAAGATCCAATATTTTAAAATTGTATCTAGAATGACTGGAAAAGTGGAAACAAGACCAGATATAATTTGATCGTTATGAGCAAACCCAAAATCTTTGTAGACAGAGCCAAGCATTAGTTCCCAACCATGGGGCGAATGGAATCCGATACACAAATCAGTTAATAAAAGAATAGAAAAAGCTTTTATTGTGTCGCTTAAGTTATATAAGAATTCCTGAACCCAAGAGTTAAGAATAACAAGCTCTTCATTACCTAGAATAGAATAACCACTTAGAATAAGGAAACATATTATATTTGTCGAGAAGTGTAAAATCGTATGGATACGATCCTCATTGTGCATCTTTATCAATTGGATCGTTTCGTTGTGGATTTCTCGACTAAGCTTTTGTAGATGTGTCTCTGGATATTCCTTTATCATTTCGTTCAACAGGAAAAGTTCCTCTAATTCTATAAATTTTTCGAGAATATTATTTTCTTGAATATCATTCAAAAACATTTTTGATTGCCTAGTATTCCACCAATTCGTAACCCCGGATTCCATACTTTTATTAAATACTAGAGAGATCCACCAGGGCAAAAATACTGTAAGATACAAGATAGAGAAGGGGAGTGAATGCTTTTTTTTTGTCATTTTTTTTTTTTTCATCTGTGAATTCTTAATGAACCCACCTCATTTGTCGACTCTATGTGATCTACTATTTCTATCAAGCATGAATTCTATATACAAAGTATAGAGCCTCTGAATGGTTTTTATTTGTGATTTATTGGTTATTCCTTGAATCGCGAACGAATATAGAATAAGAGTCCACTTCGAATTCGAATGAAGAAATAATCAAAAATAGTGTTTTGGTTCCAGATATCTCAATTGAGCAAATTCATATCAATTGCGTCCTTTTGATAAATGCCCCAAAGGGCCATTTGAAGTAATGAATCTTAACTTATATTATTCGTATTTGGAAACGAACTAACTCCCTTTCTATCAAAATATCAAATGTTTCAAAAAATTTCTCCGGCTGCTCGCGCCCCCCGTCCGGGAAAAACCTCTGAAGAATAGTGTGATGATCAAAAATAAGTGGCAAAACAAGATAGAAATTTTAGAGTTATGATTAGTTATCATTAGAAGAGATTTCATTTTTTGGTTATTTATATTTAATTAAAGGAGTCCGAAGAAATGACCCATCTGTATCTAATCCAATGTATCAATTCCAAAAATGGGACCTAAAATGAAAATTCTTTCTACCAAAATGGAATGGTTTGCTATAGGAGATGGATCTATTAGTTATTTCAATTTGTTACTTGTTTTATTACTGAATTTTCAATTCAATTCAAAATACTTCAATTGGTACACGCAAGAAATAGGCCAATTCGGCAGCTTTTTGTTCAATTTCTCGTGGAGTTAAATTCTCATCAGTACGAGTTAAGGGAATGGTCCCCTGGCCTCGGATATCCATATAAAGGACACGACGGGCAGAAATACCCTCTTTAACTTCTATTCTGATGGACTGAATATCTTTCATAAGGAATTGAAGAAAGATGCGACGATTTTTTCCAGGAAATCCCCAACGAAAAATACACACAATTCCTTCTTTTCTATCGAAGCGATCATAACCACTACCTACATTCCACGAAATTGTGCACCACAAATAGGAGCTAATAAAGAGACCCGCGATGCCATAGAAAGACATCACGATCCCTTGCGGAAAAAAAAGTATTTGCTGAGACGGAAATAAAGATATCAAATTTCTACCAAGATAACTAGAAGTTCCAACCAATAAGAATCCCAATGAACCTAAAAAAAGGATAAAGGCCCAGCAAAAATTACTTATTTTTCGAGATCCCATTATAAGTTCTATCCATATATGTTCTGATCGCCAACTCATAACTAGATCCAGTTGCATTTTATTGGAATTGAGAGAATAACCAAAATAAATTGGACTTTACTCTTTTTTTTGTTTCCGAAGTAACTCTCATCAACTAGCACTATTCTGATGTGAACCTTATACTTATAGACGTAATTAATCAAATCGACTAGATCTAAAATACTAGCATCCCCTTCATACGATCCGCTGAGGAAGCCGCATCTTATATGACATTCTACAAAGTGGATATCATGTTATGATACATGTCTAAGTCTTGAAACAAAGTCGGATTTAAAAAATCTTGTTTCTTTGAACATTAAGAAATAAAGAAACCATTGCAATTGCTGGAAATACTAGGCCCACTAACGGCACGAAAATAGAGGGTAAGTTGAGAGTTGTCATAGAATGGGTACCCCGATTTAATATTTGTACCTGCTATTCTTATATTATATATTTTAAAATGAATTATTAATTATAATTCGTATATAATTATACTATAAGTGAGTATATATAATAATTGAGTATATAATAAGTGCAAGGAATATAGAATGGAATATATGTATGATAATCCATTTATTTCATATGCTTTTTTGATTATTTTATTCTAATTTTAATTTAATAAAGAATTTCTTACAAATTCCCGTTAGAATACGATCCAACAGAGATTATTAGTAATTTAGTAATAATGAAAATTCTTGGGAGATATGGAAAGAGGCAAGACTCCATATATCTATTTGAATTATATTATACATACATACGGAAGATTAAGGTTAAATTAGTTTGATTTGCCTTGCCTAATATAATGTCACAAAAATAAGAATTAACCCTTTCATCTTGCTTGATAGAAGTTTTCTAATTACTAATCAGTATAAGTAATATGGGTAAAAAAGATCTCGAAAACAACATAACGAATTTTCTGCAACTTTAGAAAACCCAATCCTTCTCATTTTTACTTGGATTCGGATAAACTAACTACTTGTTCGCCACAAAAAAAAATAATTGAATTTAGAGCTCTACTTGATTGAATTTTGATTCTAAAGGAAAGAAAGTGTGAAGCTGAAATAACTCATTGAGAACGCCTTTTAAAAGATTACGTGGTACAATTGAATCGAATAAACCTTTATGGAATAAATATTCAGCCGCTTGTGAACCTTCAGGTACTGTCTTATTCAATGTTTGTTCAATTACTCGTTTACCCGCAAATGCAATGTAGGCATTGGGTTCGGCAATAATGATATCCCCCAACATACCAAAACTGGCTGTCACCCCACCAGTAGTAGGGGATGTAAGGATTGATACATAGAATAACTTTTTATTTGATTGATAATCATATAAAGCAGCAGATATTTTAGCCATTTGCATCAAGCTCAAACTTCCTTCTTGCATGCGTGCTCCTCCAGAAGCACATACTAGAATAAGAGGTAGAAGTTTATTGGTAGCATACTCGACCAAACGGGTTATTTTCTCGCCTACTACAGATCCCATACTACCCCCCATAAATTGAAAATCCATAACCCCAATTGCTATAGGAATACCATTTAGTTGACCTGTGCCTGTTTGAACAGCCTCAGTTAATCCTGTCTTTCTTTGATAAGAATCAATACGCTCTTTATAAGGTTCCTCCTCCGAATGAAATTCAATGGGATCTAGAGAGACCATGTCTTCATTCAGGGGATCCCAAGTACCGGGATCAACCGAAAGTTCGATTCTATCTGAACTACTCATTTTCAAATGATATCCACATTGTTCACAAATATGCATTTTTGACTTAAAAAATTTCTTATAATTTAATCCATAACAATTTTCGCATTGAACCCATAAATGTCTGTATTTTTGAGTTACCTCAAGATCATTCGAAATTTTAGTTAAATCACTACCATTCGGGGTAGTTCTTATACAAGAATTCTTGTTTTCACTACGATTCAAACTTTCATCACAAATATAACTAAAAATGTAGCTGTTATCAGAATTCTCACTACCACTTAAAATGTAACTATCAATATGGATTTGAGAACGAAGATAACTGCCAATGCAACTATTAATATGATTATTCCAACTATATTGAGTATCAGACATGGAACGATCAGAGTGTAGATCGTCACCCTTAGATACATTATTCAGATAACTATAATTCCGATAACTATAAAAAGAACTTTCTACTTCACTCAGAAAAGAATGATCATTATCAATCTCAAAAATCTGATTTTCAATATCAAAATATATGGAATAACTGTCCCCACTACTATACTTAACTAAAAAAGTGTCATCGGAGATGAAATTCCTAATGTCCCGAACGCCGAATAAATGATCAACATTATTGTAACTAGAACTAGTATTCTCACTCCAACGAGGAATTTTTTTATACGGATCAGTTATAATAGGATCTTCACTACCACAGGTATTTTCAATAGGACCAAGACTGTCCATTGATTTACTTAGCTTACATCTGTATTTTAACTCCTCATTAGACAACATCGAATTGAACCGCCATTTTTTCATAGATCCTTCTTGTCCCCTAATTTACACGAAAATACAATAGATGAATAGTCATTCGATGAAAAATCATTTGAATATCTCATTACCTATCAGAATAAGCACTTCTAAATCCAATCACTAAAATT